TGGCTCGGCTATACTATCCAGCCGAGCCATTCTCCTTTTTTTATGATGCTAAGAAGCAAAAAAAGAAAAAAATATATTAATCCAACAAAAGGAGAGAGAGGGATTCGAACCCTCGATAGTTATTTTTTATGAACTATACCGGTTTTCAAGACCGGAGCCATCAACCACTCGGCCATCTCTCCGAAAGATAATTTCTATTTTATCTTTTTTTTTCGCCAAATAGAACATAGCCCTATGAGTTAATACGATCACTATGTATAAAAAGATATAGGGTGTGACTTTCTTTATCTTTATAGGTCTATCAATCTGTCTATATAAATAAATGAGATACACGATCCAGTATACCCATTTGTGAAGTCAAAAAGAACCTTTAACTTCATGTCCGAATAGAATAAAAGTGGTAACAAGGAGTTGGAAATAAGTCATCTCGAATCAACGGATTCATGATAAAATCCCTTTATTTATTAAAATTTTTTAGTGGGGAAGAGGATTAAATGGTGTATATTCTTTTATTAATAGCTTGGAGGATTAAAAATATGACTATTGCTTTCCAATTGGCTGTTTTTGCATTAATTATTACTTCATCAATCTTACTGATTAGTGTACCCGTTGTATTTGCGTCTCCTGATGGTTGGTCGAGTAACAAAAATGTTGTATTTTCTGGTACATCTTTATGGATTGGATTAGTCTTCTTGGTGGGTATCCTTAATTCTCTTATCTCTTGAATTCAGTCGTTGCAGATCCAAAAATGAGATGACCCCTCCCATTCCATGAATTACACATTCAAATTCAATATAAGTCCATAAAATGCAAATAAAGAAAACAAAAAAATTAGAGGGGGGGTCGAACTTCTAGAACTTGAGTGAAATATTAATCAAAAATTAATAAATATCAATTTACTAAATATGAAATAATAATAAATAACTAAATAAAAAAACGAATCAAAAATTGATATCTGATATCAAGATAGAATATAATCTATTTATGGAAATAGAGAATAATATATTCTTGAATATGGAATTCAATAATAATATTCTATTATAGAATAAATATATTATTAATATATAATATTAATATATATATTTCTATATATTAATAGAATTGTTAATTGAACTGATTTGGTGGTATAATTTTATGAAATGACGCCAAACTCAAGAGTGTATCTCGTATAGCTTTGAACAAATATTATCCATAAATTTCTTATCAAGAAGGCAAAAAAATGCGGATATAGTCGAATGGTAAAATTTCTCCTTGCCAAGGAGAAGACGCGGGTTCGATTCCCGCTATCCGCCCAAATATAAATGGATTCAAAAAGATCAAAGATTCGGTATAGTTGACCAGGAAATATAGTAATTTTTTTTGCGCGTCTCAAAAGACAAGTATTAATTAATGACTGGTTACTGGTTAATAGACTCAAACTTACATTTGTTGAAAAAAAATGTTGCGGAGACAGGATTTGAACCCGTGACCTCAAGGTTATGAGCCTTGCGAGCTACCAAACTGCTCTACCCCGCGATGAAAAAAAAACTTGGACTAAACTCTAATAAACAAAGACGAATTGAATGCGCCCCCTATTCCATATCTGTACAAATAGAATAGCCTATTTAGACAGAATGGTAAAGGGGCCTCGTCGATCATAGAAAAAAATAGAAAAATTAAGGGATACTTAAATCCTTACCAGCTTGATCTTGTTGCTCCTGGCAACAAACATGCATGAACCATTTCCCGAAGGATGTGTCCAGATAGTCCAAAGTCTCGATAGTTAGCTCTCGGTCTTCCGGTCGAAAAGCAACGTCGATGAAGACGTGTAGGTGCACTATTACGCGGTGGGGATTGTAATTTTCCATGAATTTTCCACTTCTCCCTTAGCGACGGAATCTGACTTATTTCCTTTTTTGAGGATCGACGAATCAAATGATATTTTTGTTCTAATTTTTGTCTTTTCTTCTCCCTATAAATCAAACTTTTCTTTGCCATAATGCTTCAGTTCCTCTTATTATCAATGATAATGATACAAATCGGATCCTAGATGTAGAAATAAATAGAAGAGTGCATACCTATTTTTTTTATTAAAAAAAATATATTATTTATTATTGCGGATAGAATACATAAATAATTAACCGAATTTGCCCGATGTGGAGGCAATCAAGAAAGCCGCATAAGTGAATATATAACCTACAGAAAAGTGAGCTAATCCAACCAATCTTGCTTGCACAATTGAAAGAGCTACTGGTTTATCTTTCCATCGAATCAAATTTGCCAAAGGTGTACGTTCATGAGCCCATGCTAAAGTTTCAATCAATTCCTGCCAATAACCACGCCAGGAAATTAAGAACATAAATCCAGTAGCCCAAACAAGATGCCCAAATAAGAACATCCATGCCCAGACTGATAAACTATTCATACCAAACGGGTTATATCCATTGATAAGTTGTGAAGAGTTTAACCATAGATAATCTCTTAACCAGCCCATCAAATAAGTGGAAGATTCATTAAACTG